TTCTAGAGGTATTTTAGTGATAGGTTCTATAGGAATTGGACGATCCTGTTTGGTAAAATACCTAGCGACAAACTCCTATGTTCCTTTCATTACGGTATTTCCGAACAAGTTCCTGGATGACAAGCCTAAAGGTTATCCTATTGATGATATTGATGATAGTGATGATAGTGATGATAGTGATGATAGTGACGATACCTATATTTATGATAGTTACGATATTTCTATTGATGGTAGTGATGATGACCTTGATATTGATACGGAGCTGCTAACTATGTATATGACGCCAGAAATAGACCAATTTGATATCACCCTTCAATTCGAATTAGCAAAAGCAATGTCTCCTTGCATAATATGGATTCCAAACATTCATGATCTGCATGTGAATGAGTCGAATTACTTATCCCTCGGTTCCCTCGGTCTATTAGAGAACTATCTCTCCAGGGATTGTGAAAGATGTTCCACTGGAAAGATTCTTGTTATTGCTTCGACTCATATTCCCCAAAAAGTGGATCCCGCTCTAATAGCTCCGAATAAATTCAATACATGCATTAAGATACGAAGGCTTCTTCTTCCACAACAACGAAAGCACTTTTTCATTCTTTCATATACTAGGGGATTTCACTTGGAAAAGAGGATGTTCCATACTAACGGATTCGGGTCCATAACCATGGGTTCCAATGCGCGAGATCTTGTAGCACTTATCAATGAGGCCCTATCAATTAGTATTACACAGAAGAAATCCATTATAGAAACTAATACAATTAGATCAGCTCTTCATAGAAAAACTTGGGATTTTCGATCCCAGATAAGATCGGTTCAGGATCATGGGATCCTTTTCTATCAGATAGGAAGGGCTGTTGCACAAAATGTACTTCTAAGTAATTGCCCCATAGATCCTATATCTATCTATATGAAGAAGAATTCATGTAAGGGAGGGGATTCTTATTTGTACAAATGGTACTTCGAACTTGGAACGAGCATGAAGAAATTAACGATACTTCTTTATCTTTTGAGTTGTTCTGCCGGATCGGTCGCTCAAGATCTTTGGTCTTCATCCAGACCCAATGAAAAGAATTGGATCACTTCTTATGGATTCGTTGAGAATGATTCTGATCTAGTTCATGGCCTCTTACTATTATTACTATTAGAAGTAGAAGGCGCTCTGGCTCTGGCGGGATCCTCACGGACAGAAAAAGATTGCAGTCAGTTTGATAATAATCGAGTGACATTACTTCTTCGGTCCGAACCAAGGAATCAGTTAGATATGATGCAAAATGGATCTTGTTCTATCGTTGATCAGAGATTTCTATATGAAAAATACGAATCGGAGTTTGAAGAAGGGGCCCTCGATCCGCAACAGATAGAGGAGGATTTATTCAATCACATAGTTTGGGCTCCTAGAATATGGCGCCCTTGTGGCAATCTATTTGATTGTATCGAAAGGCCCACTGAATTGGGATTTCCCTATTGGACTGGGTCATTTCGGGGCAAACGGATCATTTCTCATAAAGAGGATGAGCTTCAAGAGAATGATTCGGAGTTCTTGCAGAGTGGAACCATGCAGTACCAGACACGAGATAGATCTTCCAAAGAACAAGGCTTTTTTCGAACAAGCCAATTCATTTGGGACCCTGCGGATCCACTCTTTTCCCTATTCAAAGATCAGCCCTTTGTCTCTGTGTTTTCACGTCGAGAATTCTTTGCAGATGAAGAGATGTCAAAGGGGCTTATTGCTTCCCAAACAAATCCTCTGACATCTATATATAAACGCTGGTTCATCAAGAATACGCAAGAAAAGCACTTCGAATTGTTGATTCATCGCCAGAGATGGTTTAGAACCAATAGTTCATTATCTAATGGATCTTTCCGTTCTAATACTCTATCCGAGAGTTATCAGTATTTATCAAATCTGTTCCTATCTAACGGAACGCTATTGGATCAAATGACAAAGACATTGTTGAGAAAGAGATGGCTTTTCCCGGATGAAATGAAACATTTGATTCATGTAACAGGAGAAAGATTCCCCATTCCTTAGCCGTAAAGATATGTGCCCATGAAAGGGGGGGGATTCAGTGGAACAGAATTGGCCGGATGGTAGAGTCGTGGAAACACTTGTTTCTTCCATCTTTTTGACCTTAGCTCCATGGAACAATATGCTACTGCTGAAACATGGAAGAATTGAAATCTTAGATCACTATGTGTGGATGATATGAACTGCCTAAATAAGAATTCTTGAACGGCGAAAGAGCCTATTACTCGCTACATCAAACAATTTCTACTAATGAAACTATGTAAATCCATCGGAAAATACGCATGTCCGCTGAAATGGTTGTTGCTATCTGCTCCAATAACGAATCATTGGTTTCATTGAATAATTAAAGAAAATAGATAGACCTTTCTCTTCGTCTCAGGTCGATGGATCTTCTCAATTGGAAGATCTCCCATATGGATAATACACATTCCAGTTGACCGAGCCTCATTCTCATTGTTTTGTTCCGAA